AGAAGGCCAGCCTCCCACTATGTGAAAGAAGAGCTTTTTCTCTCATATTCACTTCTATAGAATAGGTAGTTCGCTTAGCCGCAGCTGAAACCATAGATCTTGCCCGGGATGCTCCCAAGGTAGGACTCCTAAATTGGAAAAAGAATGGAGGGACTGATTCTTGGTCCTCTGCTATGAATGATTTCATGTCTTCAAAGTGCAGGACTTGAGGACATCAGATATATGGGACACTTCGTCACATGGTCTAAGAAAGATGATGAGGCCTCTTGTATTTCCAGAAAAGTGGATAGAGCTCTTGCTAATTGTAAGTGCTTTGGCTCTCTGCCTTTATCTGAATCTGAAGTTGAATTCACCCCCAAGGGCCTCTCTGATCATAGTGCCTGTGTGGTTAGAACAGGGGTGCATATCCTTCCTTTTTCAACTTCATGACTGAACTCCCACTCCCCGAGTTCCACCCTATTGTGAGTAAGGTGTGGCAAACTGATGTCAAAGGCGATCCCATGTAGAAAGTCTGTGCAAAACTTAGATTGGTGAAATACGACCTCTCTGAGATATATGGTTTATGCCGGAAAGGTACGAAGTTGGACTAATTTGGAAACATTGGGCAATTTACTTTATACTTCTATTGCTGCTCAGAAGAAATAGAGGGATCAGAGACAGTCACTGTTGGAAACTGGGGAGTTGGCTGATAAAGATGGACAGTAACGATCGCGTAATATAAATTCTTCGGCCTCGTCATCGAAAGCGGCTTCCAATTGCTCGGAAATTCTAAGCTATATGGGGGACTTGGATGGTGAGCAAAAACAATTGATCAAGAAGTTGGTCAACTTTCGCATGAAAGAAGGTAAAAAAACAAGAGTTCGTGCTATTGTTTATCAAACTTTTCATCGCCCCGCTCGAACTGAACGCGATGTAATCAAACTTATGGTTGACGCCCTAGAGAATATAAAGCCCATATGCGAAGTGGAAAGAGTAGGAAGAGCAGGTACTATTTATGATGTCCCTGGGATTGTAGCCAGGGATCGTCAACAAACCTTAGCTATTCGTTGGACCCTTGAAGCAGCTTTCAAACGACGTATAATCTACAGGACAAGCTTAGAGCAATGTTCATTTGATGAGATACTGGATGCTTACCGAAAGAGGGGAATTGCACGTAAGAAAAGGGGGAATCTTCATAGACTGGCTTCCACCAATCGAAGTATCGCGCATTTCAGATGGTGGTAAAGTGAGACCACAAAAAGAGCTCTTCCGAATGATAAATAAAAAAAGTGCTTAGTTTCGTTGGAAAAACCAACGCAAATCTCATATTTACTTTATAAAGCCGGATATATAAAAGGTTGGAGAGAGTGACTTTATGAAATTCTCTTATGTTATGTAAGTAGCTATGTAGTTAGTTAGTCTTTTTTTTCTAGTAAGCCTCTTCCCTGTGTATTAGCCCCCCTTTTTTCAAAAAAGAAGCCCCAGCTCCCTAAGAGGGACCCTTCTCTGATAAGGAAGGAAACAAAAGAATCTCAATTTTACGACAAATCCGGTCCGATGGCTGTTCTCCACTAACCACAAAGATATAGGGACTCTATATTTCATTTCATCTTTGGTGCCATTGCTGGAGTGATGGGCACATGCTTCTCAGTACTGATTCGTATGGAATTAGCACGACCCGGCGATCAAATTCTTGGTGGGAATCATCAACTTTATAATGTTTTAATAACGGCTCACGCTTTTTTAATGATCTTTTTTATGGTTATGCCGGCGATGATAGGTGGATCTGGTAATTGGTCTGTTCCGATTCTGATAGGTGCGCCTGACATGGCATTTCCACGATTAAATAATATTTCATTCTGGTTGTTGCCACCAAGTCTCGTGCTCCTATTAAGCCCAGCCTTAGTAGAAGTGGGTAGCGGCACTGGGTGGACGGTCTATCCGCCCTTAAGTGGTATTACCAGCCATTCTGGAGGAGCAGTTGATTCAGCAATTTCTAGTCCTCATCTATCTGGTGTTTCATCCATTTTAGGTTCTATCAATTTTATAACAACTATCTCCAACATGCGTGGACCTGGAATGACTATGCATAGATCACCCCTATTTGTGTGGTCCGTTCTAGTGACAGCATTCCCACCTTTATTATCACTTCCGGTACTGGCAGGGGCAATTACCATGTTATTAACCGAGAAATAGCGTAATAGAGAGAAAGATTGTATCAATATCAAGGCAAGTGGGAGGCGAGTAATTGAATCATCATCAGGTTAGGATCGATCTAAACCAGCCCATTATTTATATGATATGATTCAACATGCCAACTATTAAACAACTTATGTTCACAGGGGCTAGAAAGACTCGGTCATAGGAACTTAGACCACCTACGCGCTGGTAAACGAAAACCACCTCGACCGGATCAGAGTAAACAACAATGTCGAATCAGGCCGCCCCTTGTCTTGAAAGAATTCACACGCGGCCACCAGCTTTCCAAAAAGAAGGGGAGATCTGCTGCTTACTGCTCACG